ATTGGTCATTTCATTGTAGCAACTGAAATCTTTTTTGCATAAATAAACTCAAAACCAATCTGATTATGAATTGTAAAGCAAAATAGAAAATTATGCAGATAAATGGAAAGATGAGAGAAAGAGAGAAAAAGAATATCAATGATATAGGATTCCAATATGTGTAAGGTCTATAAATCATCTCATAAAAGCCAATGTAATAAAGCATCAATATCGATTGATTCATAATTAAATGAATCGCATTCATAGAACAAAAAAATCAAGAGCCTCGAGCCAATAAAGACTAAGAACATTGACTCAAAAATAAATTCATTAGGGGCTCCATTGTATAATTAAGACCTAACCATTAATCGAAAAGCGATGGGAACGATGGAACCTATGAATATATAAGATTTTATTGAAACCGAATCTTAATGATTTATTGGGTAGGATGGCGAAACAAACCAAGAGACACTCCATTTATTCTGAGAGGTCATAGGTTAACCCTACAAATGAAGTAAATATTGAAAGAGTTAATATTCGCCCGCGAAGATTTTGATATTATTTGATTTCTAAATTTTAAGTGATCTGATCTAATAATCATAATAAATACAGACTTGTTATAACATTTTAAAGAACATTATCTAAATATTATCTAAAAATAATTATCTATAAATATAAAAATATAAATTTAAAATTCTCTATAAATTTCTATATAGAAATAGAATACATAATTATCTATATAAGATAGACAAATAAAAAATATACAAATTTCTAATCTACTAAAATAAATTGGGTAAAATATCAATATCAAAGAATCCCAAGATTCAGTATATTATTCATATGTATACTTTCTTTTTAATCATAATCATTTCATTATCATAATCATTTCATTCGCGAGGAGCTGGATGAGAAGAAACTCTCATGTCCGGTTCTGCAGTAGAGATGGAATTGCGAAACAACCATCAACTATAACCCCAAAAGAACCAGATTCCGTAAACAACATAGAGGAAGAATGAAAGGAGTATCTTATCGCGGCAATCGTATTTGTTTCGGTAGATATGCTCTTCAGGCACTTGAACCCGCTTGGATTACGTCTAGACAAATAGAAGCAGGGCGTCGGGCAATGACACGAAATGTACGCCGCGGTGGAAAAATATGGGTACGTATCTTTCCCGACAAACCAGTTACCCTAAGACCCTCGGAAACACGTATGGGTTCGGGGAAGGGATCTCCCGAATATTGGGTAGCTGTCGTTAAACCGGGTAGAATGATTTATGAAATGGGCGGGGTAGCAGAAAATATAGCCAAAAAGGCTATTTTAATAGCAGCGTCCAAAATGCCTATACGAACTCAATTCATTATTTTGAGATAGGAATACAGAACTAAAAGGAAAAAGCCTTTCTTTATTCATTATTTTGAGATAGGAATACAGAACTAAAAGGAAAAGGCCTTTCTTTGTTAGGAAAAAATTCGCAAGTTTCTTTTTTTTTTTGTTTTGGACAAACAATATTTCTTTTTTTTGCCCCTTTCCATTGAAATAACAGATTCAAAAAAGAATATGATCCAATCTCAGACCCATTTGAATGTAGCAGATAATAGCGGAGCTCGAGAATTGATGTGTATTCGAATCATAGGAACTAGTAATCGCCGATATGCTCATATCGGCGACGTTATTATTGCTGTGATCAAGGAAGCAGTCCCCAATTCACCTCTAGAAAGATCTGAAGTGATCAGAGCTGTAATTGTGCGTACTTCGAAAGAACTTAAACGCGACAACGGTATGATAATACGATATGATGACAACGCTGCAGTTGTAATTGATCAAGAAGGAAATCCAAAGGGAACTCGAATTTTTGGTGCAATCGCTCGGGAATTGAGACAGTTAAATTTCACAAAAATAGTTTCATTAGCACCTGAAGTATTATAAAATAAAGCGTTATAAGAGCATTACATGATTTCTAATATTTGATATTTGAACGAAATCAATTAAATTAAAATTAATTAGTAGATTGTGTTTCACGCATATACCTTTAATAAAAATATATAAAAAAAATATAAAATTAATAAAATAAAAAATAATAATATTTAATTCATAAATTATAAAAAAAAAATGAAAACAAAGTATGTTGATTATATCAAAATTACGAGGCAACAAAAGGTTTAGTTTATCATGGGTAGGGACACTATTGCTGACATAATAACCTCGATACGAAATGCGGACATGGATAGAAAAGGAACCGTTCGAATAGCATCTACTAACATCACCGAAAACATTATAAAAATACTTTTACGAGAAGGTTTTATTGAAAATGTGAGGAAACACCAGGAAGGCAAATTTTTTTTTTTGGCTTTAACCCTACGACATAGAAGAAATAGGAAAGGACCATGTCAACCGAGTCTAAATTTAAAACGCATCAGTCGCCCTGGTCTACGAATCTATTCTAACTATCAACAAATTCCGCGAATTTTAGGTGGAATGGGGATTGTAATTCTTTCTACTTCTCGGGGTATAATGACAGACCGAGAGGCTCGCCTAGAAAGAATCGGTGGAGAAATCTTGTGTTATATATGGTAATCTTTTCGATATTTAAATTGTATCTGAACTTCCCCTATTTGTGAAAAAAAAATAGTAAAGAAGAGATTTCTAATAGCATTCCTCCTACATTAGATTAGTTGATATTTCAAGAGACTTTTAGATAGAAAACAAAAAGAACAAAAAAAAGGGATTCAGATTAGGTAATTTTTTCAACTTCAACATTCCTTTTCTTTTTTATATTTTATAGGAATACAATTTACGATTTTAAAATTTAACGAAACTTTTTTTCGTCACAAAAAGTATGTATATTCAAAATTAAGGAATGAAAAATATGAAAATAAGGGCTTCTGTTCGTAAAATTTGTGAAAAATGTCGACTAATACGTCGACGGGGACGAATTATAATAATTTGCTCCAACCCGAGACATAAACAAAGACAAGGATAATTTTTCTAAACGGAGACTCTCTAAAAGATCCGATATAAAAATAATCTATTTTGACACGAAATGGATATATCCATAGACCTCAGACTTCATTTTTGAGATGATAAAATATGGCAAAACTTTTACCAAGAATTGGTTCCCGCAAGAATGGACGTATTAGTTCACGTAAAAATGCACGTAAAATTCCTAAGGGAGTTATTCATGTCCAAGCAAGTTTCAACAATACTATTGTGACCGTTACAGATGTACGAGGTCGGGTGATCTCTTGGTCCTCCGCAGGCGCTTGTGGATTCAGGGGTACAAGAAGAGGGACCCCATTTGCTGCTCAAACTGCAGCAGGAAATGCTATTCGGACTGTAGTGGATCAAGGTATGCAACGAGCAGAAGTCATGATAAAGGGTCCTGGTCTAGGAAGAGATGCGGCATTAAGAGCTATTCGTAGAAGTGGTATACTATTAAGTTTCGTCCGGGATGTAACCCCTATGCCACATAATGGCTGCAGGCCTCCTAAAAAAAGACGTGTGTAAGAATAAACATTGAAGAAATTTCAAGAGAAATAAATAATTCAATGATTTGATCAAAAAAAAGAATATTATTATGGTTCGAGAGAAAGTAAGAATATCTACTCGGACACTACAGTGGAAGTGTGTTGAATCAAGAGCTGACAGTAAGCGTCTTTATTATGGACGTTTTATTCTGTCTCCACTTATGAAAGGTCAAGCCGACACAATAGGCATTGCGATGCGAAGAGCTTTGCTTGGAGAAATAGAAGGGACATGCATCACACGCGCAAAATCTCAGAAAATACCCCACGAATTTTCTACTATAACGGGTATTCAAGAATCAATACATGAAATTTTAATGAATTTGAAAGAAATTGTATTGAGAAGCAATTTATATGGAACTCGGGACGCGTCTATTTGTGTCAAGGGTCCTGGATGTGTAACTGCTCAAGACATCATCTTACCGCCCTCTGTGGAAATCATTGATAATACACAACATATCGCTAGCTTAAGGGAACCGATTGATTTGCATATTGGATTACAAATCGAGAGGAATCGTGGCTATTGTATGAAATCGCCAAAAAACTTTCAAGACGGAAGTTATTCCATAGATGCTGTATTCATGCCTGTTCGAAATGCGAATCATAGTGTTCATTCTTATGGAAATGGGAATGAAAAGCAAGAGATACTTTTTCTCGAAATATGGACAAATGGAAGTTTAACTCCGAAAGAAGCACTTCATGAAGCCTCCCGGAATTTGATTGATTTATTTATTCCTTTTCTACATGCAGAAGAAGAAAACTTCCATTTAGAAGAAAATCAACACAAGATTACTTTACCCCTTTTTACTTTTCATGATAGATTGGCTAAACTAAGGAAAAATCAAAAAGAAATAGCATTGAAATCTATTTTTATTGACCAATTCGAATTGGATCCTAAGATTTATAATTGCCTAAAAAGGTCCAATATACATACATTGTGGGACCTTTTGAAGAACAGTCAAGAAGACCTTATGAAAATTGAGCATTTTCGCATAGAAGATGTAAAACATATATTTGGCATTCTAAAAATAGAAAAGCATTTCACAATTAATTTACCAAAGAATAAATTTTTAATCCAATAGATTTATATCTTATTTTTTTTTCTAAATCTTTTCTAAATTTAAAGAAGATGAAAATGAATTTTGAATCTTTAACACAATCCATATATTCGTAAAATAGATCAATAATTAAATTGAATAAATGTTATCTAGGGAGAATTCACTTTGAAGCGACTATTCCCTAGATACACAAGATACACACGTCATGATATTTTATTTTCAAATCGAATCAATTTGAAAAAGACCTAAAGTTAAGGATTTATCAATAGGTAATGTTGCTCCAATACCCAACCAAAGGGCCACTACAGTACCAATCAAAAAAACAGTTGTCGCGACCGGACGACGAAATGGATTTTGAAATTTATTAACATTCTCCAAAAAGGGTACTGTTAATAATCCCGCAGGTACTGAAACCATTAAAAGAACACCCAATAACTTATT